GTTGGTAGGTTGGAGGATTAGAAACATGACTATTGCTTTCCAATTGGCTGTTTTTGCATTAATTGCTACTTCATTAATCTTACTGATTAGTGTACCTGTTGTATTTGCTTCCCCTGAGGGTTGGTCGGGTAACAAAAATGTTGTATTTTCCGGTACATCATTATGGATTGGATTAGTCTTTCTAGTGGGTATTCTTAATTCTCTCATCTCTTAACCCTATTCGTCCTAGATCCAAAAATCAAATGACCCCTCTCTCCGAATTCCTTCAGGTTGTGAGACACATTAAAATTTAATATAAGTCCCCAAAATGCAAATAAGGAAAAAATTAAAATTTAGAGGGAGGGGTAAAACTTTTATATATTTGTATTGTAAAAATGGAAAATAATAAAATTGAACTATACAAAATATACTAACATAGGTATTCTAAGAATTTTATAAATAATTATATATAATATATATATTCAAAAATAAAATATAAATAAATAATATTAAATAAATAATAGATAAAATAAATTATATAATAATATTATATATTATAGTGCGGATATGGTCGAATGGTAAAATTTCTCTTTGCCAAGGAGAAGATGCGGGTTCGATTCCCGCTATCCGCCCAGGATAATGAGTAAATAAATATATTTAATAGATAAAACATGTTGAGTGTAGTTGACCGCAACAGTATAGTGGTTCTACCCTTCCCTTTCCCCCCCCCCTGAGGAATTACCAAAGCATTTGACTCTTCACCCCTTTAAATATAAAGGATTAGTAAATCAAATAATAAATAGTAAATGTGTCGATTTGAAAATAAATGAATTGCTAGTTGTAGAATATTACTCTCGTCAGACTTAAGCATAACTAAAATAATATAACTTAAGTAAGCTAAGGGGTTTGGTCTGGGGATTTTTCTTTCATTCATGTATCATAGACCCGTAGGGGATTTTCATTCCTTGTCCATTTTGTCCAGTATTTTTCATACCACCGAAATTAGGATTAGGAATAAAGAATCCGTATCAAAGAAAGGGTATGGGCTACACAGTTGGAGTATACATTCTTATTTTATGTGTTGTGGCCAGTAACATTTATGAATTGGGTGAAATAAAGAGACGGAAAGAGAGGGATTCGAACCCTCGGTAAACAAACGTCTACATAGCAGTTCCAATGCTACGCCTTCAACCACTCGGCCATCTCTCCTATATAATCATTATGGCACAAAAACCGAGTAAATAGTGAGTCATTCATATTCATTTTGGGTAGGTATATACATTCAATTTTTACTATAAAAAAATGAACTCTATTAAAGCTATTAAAGTATAAAATAAAATATAAAACTTTTCATCAAAGATAAATCCTTCCTCGGAGGCTGGGGATAAAGATAATTTTTTTTTTTTTTAAAGGAAAATTGTAAAATTAAAATAAATATAGATATCTATTCATGTTTGCGAAGATAGTGTTTGCGCCCTTTCTAATATTTCTACCATATTAAATCACTCAATTGGAACGAATTAACCGACCAATCTATTTTTTTAGACTATTTTTACTAATTTCATAAAAATTATATCCTTTACAGTTTTATATTTTTCAACAAGAACTCCTTACTTCAACCGCTTAACCCATAGATTTATTCCAAATTAATGAATCGCCTCCCGGTTTTTCTATTTGATTGTCTAGCGTATACCCAATATATACATATACATACACAACACAAAACAGACGGGATTCCGTTTTAATCATATACATAGAATGATTATTCGACTCTTTTTTCTCTTTGGAATCAAAACTTCTCGAATTATCCTAATCCGTAAGATAAATTATTCGATTCTTCAACTTCAATGAAATCAGAAGAGTTGCTTCCATTCTTATCTTATATTACTAGGTTTGGATGAAATAGAATCGAATTAAAACACTTTTTTTATTAATTCCTGTCAAAAATAAAAAATTTGAATTTTGAGTAATAGGGCCATCCATTTGTTTTAATTAATCCGTTTTTACGTTATTTCGTACCGGACAATTCCTTTGTTTGTGTAATTTTCTCACGAAAGGAAATAAAAAAAAAAGTATCGAATGGATTAATATACCTATGTCTAGATCTGGGATAAATGGAAATTTTATTGATAAAACCTTTTCAATTGTAGCCACTATCTTATTACGAATAATTCCGACAACTTCAGGAGAAAAAGAGGCATTCACCTATTACAGAGATGGTGCGATTTGATTATTATTCTTATTTTTTTTTTTATATTTTTTTTAGCGGCTCCAGTCTTACGAGAAAGACAACATTCTTTTTTTTTAGGGATAGGAAGAAAAAAAGGATTTAAAAAAATCTACGCTTGTTGAAGGTGAAGTTTGTAAATAAAGCAACCCCTTCTGTCGTGTATCCCCGATTAATGCAGCCTCAGATGCTTCAATTGTCGATTATAGAGTATTGAGCGAAAGGTTACACCTATGGGTTAGGTCAACCCTACTCCACTAGTACCAATAGGAGGCATAGGGAAAGAGGCACTACTCCTAGGAATCAACACACTAAAACTTTGTTATAAATTATTCCACGTATCAGGATTGGGACTAAGAAGAATGGTTGGGACAACAAACATCCATCTCGTTCGTATTTTGGATACCCGTATAACCATCGAAGACTGTTGAAGTGACTAATTCCTGCAAATTAAAGGGCGTTGCAGACAAAGAAATTGTTGGAGGCGCCCTTTATTATCTAATAAAATACGAACATGATTTATGTTAAGGAAAGATCTTTTACAAGAAGGTTGGCTAGAGATTTCTTGTAAAAACACCAGCCCCGCTCAGTTTGTAATGAGAATATTTCAATCTTTTTTGATTCAACGTCTTTTTTCATTATGCACATATAGGGAGGAGCCGTATGAGGTGAAAATCTCACGTACGGTTCTGGAACGGAGATTCTTTGAATCGAATAACGACCGTAACGGATGTCGGCTCAATCGGAAGGAAATTATGCGGAAGCTTTACAGAATTATTATGAAGCTATGCGACTGGAAATTGATCCTTATGATCGAAGTTATATACTCTATAACATAGGCCTTATCCATACAAGGAACGGAGAACATACAAAAGCTTTGGAATATTATTTTAGGGCACTAGAGCGAAATCCATTTCTACCACAAGCTTTTAATAATATGGCCGTGATCTGTCATTACGTGCGACTATCCCCACTATAGAAAAAAAAAGAAAGAACAAATCCGTTAACGTTAAGTTAATAAATACTAGAAAAAGGTAGGCTTTCTACATATGTATCGTTCAAAACAACGATTTTTATCAGCTGTAGCAAAGAAAGAAACTTCATATCAAAGTATAAATATTAAAATGAAGAAATAGATATGCCTAGATACTTTATTCTATGGATAACGGATCTAATTGATAGAAGAAGCGCCGTAAAGATCAATTCGCGAGGTTTTGGTCCGATACAATAAAACTGCTTACTTATGTCATGATATGAGATAAAAGTTAGGAATCAACTTCTGTAATAAAGTAGATCCCCTAAGGTATTGAGCAGCGGTGTAGCATCAGATCCCAAAGATAGTAAGTCTTTTCTTTATTATGAAGGAAGGTTTTTTTTTCAAAAATTCTATATCTATATAAATATAAATGTATATATGAAACCGAGATAGTTACCTTTCAGAAAATTCTAATGATAGTAAAAATGCTTATGCTTTATTTGTCTGAAGGTGGGAGAAAAGATAAAACTGATTATTAATAAAATTTTTAGTTTGAAACTCATGTAATTAACCTCTTTCTTTTGGTTAACTCAAAAAAAGGAATCGCGATATATCTAGGAGAGATCTCATTCAATTAGATATGCTAGATTAAAAGATAAGACATCCAAAGAATTTGACCGCTGAGCCGTATGAGGTCGGAAACTCTCAAGTACGGTTCTAAGGGAAGGAATTTGTCCCCCTATTCCGACCGGGGAGAACAGGCCGTTCAGCAAGGAGATTCGGAAATTGCGGAGGCGTGGTTCGATCAAGCCGCCGAGTATTGGAAACAAGCTATAGCGCTTACTCCTAGTAATTATATTGAAGCACAGAATTGGTTAAAGATTACAAGGCGTTTTGACTAAGAATACTAGTTTATTTATTTAGTTTACATTTCGAATTTTCTCGATTTGTTATAATTAATTGGTTGTTGTCCCTATCGGTCAAATAACCAAAGCGGATGGTTTTTCTGGGAAGAACCAATCAAATAATTTTATTATATCCCTTCTAATCTAAGATCGTTTTATTTCATATAGTATTTCATAGTAATAGTAATAAACGATTATTAAGGTAGAAAATTTTATTATTTTCTACTATATAAATTATTTTCTACTATAGAATTTTATACTATATAAAATAAATAGAAATAAAACTAATAAAAATAAAATAAATAAAACTAATAAAAGATACCCTCAAATAACTAAAGATAAATACTAAGATGTCTCTTATAATTACTTCTCGTCAAATTTTGAATAAAGTACGGAATAGAGTCATATTGTTATATGCAAGACATAAATTAGTTAAATTTAGGAACTTTTAATTGAGATATAAATACAATATATTGCACAAAAAAATTGTTTTTGCGTCAATTCAAAGCCCAGAAAATGTTTTTATAATATTAAAAGGGTCCGTTAAGCGCCTCGCGGATATGTCATAATAGATCCGAACACTTGCCCCGGATCGACTTCCAGATCATAATTGCTCTAGTGAATAACTAAATAAAATAGATAGATGGGAGATGTTAAGATAAAAAACTAAGTCGAAACATCTCACAGAGTTTTACTAATTACTTAACTATTTATTGGCGGGTCTCTTTTGTATGTGTTGTCCGGAAAGAGGAGGACTCAATGATTATTCGTTCGCCGGAACCAGAAGTAAAAATTTTGGTAGATAGGGATCCCGTAAAAACTTCTTTCGAGGAATGGGCCAGACCCGGCCATTTCTCAAGAACAATAGCTAAGGGACCTGATACTACCACTTGGATCTGGAACCTACACGCTG